TCAAAAAAGGGGGGTTCCTCCTTTTATCGTTGTATGTGAAAGACATGTATTCTTCAAAATAGATCATTCTTTTTAGTTATTATCTATACTTATTTCGTGTATGTGGATAATTTTTTTAATATACTCTTTTTAATATACATTGTTTTTTTACTTTAACATATAAATATATAATAAACATACAAATATATATAATACAAATATATTTATATATACATGTATATGTGATATATATATCACATATACGTATGTGCGCACATCACACATCACATATATAAATGACATGAGGGAAAAAAAAATCAGAATAATTAAGAATCCCAATATTTGACTTTTTTTTTCAGATATTTTTTTGTTGATTTCTTTTATTATTGTTCCTTTCTAAAAGGATAAAAAAGATAAGAATTGGTGAATCGAGAACAATTTGTAATTATAAGAAAAAAGAGTTTCTTTTCTTATGGAACATACATATCAATATGCGTGGATAATACCTTTTCTTCCACTTCCAGTTACTATGTCAATAGGATTTGGACTTCTACTTATTCCGACAGCAACAAAAAATATTCGTCGCATGTGGGCTTTTCCTAGTGTTTTACTCTTAAGTATAGCTATGGTGTTTTCAGCCAATCTGTCTATTCAACAAATAAATGGAAGTTTTATCTATCAATATCTATGGTCTTGGACCATCAATAATGATTTTTCCTTAGAGTTTGGATACTTGATCGATCCACTTACTTCTATTATGTCAATACTAATTACTACTGTTGGAATCATGGTTCTTATTTATAGTGACAAGTATATGTATCACGATCAAGGATATTTGAGATTTTTTGCTTATATGAGTTTTTTTAATACTTCTATGCTGGGATTAGTTACTAGTTCAAATTTGATACAAATTTATATCTTTTGGGAACTTGTGGGAATGTGTTCTTATTTATTAATAGGGTTTTGGTTCACACGACCAATTGCAGCAAGTGCTTGTCAAAAAGCTTTTGTAACTAATCGTGTAGGGGATTTTGGTTTATTGTTAGGAATCTTAGGTTTTTATTGGATAACAGGTAGTTTAGAATTTCGGTATTTGCTCGAAATAACTAATAACTTAATCCAGAATAATGGGGTCAATTCTTTATTTGCTACCTTGTGTGCTTCTTTATTATTCGTCGGTGCAGTTGCTAAATCCGCACAATTCCCCCTTCACGTATGGTTACCTGATGCTATGGAAGGACCCACTCCTATTTCGGCTCTTATACACGCTGCTACTATGGTAGCAGCAGGAATTTTTCTTGTAGCTCGGCTTCTTCCTCTTTTCATAGTCATACCTTATATAATGAATTTAATTTCTTTAATAGGTGTAATAACACTATTATTAGGGGCTACTTTGGCCCTTGCTCAAAGAGACATTAAAAAAAGCTTAGCCTATTCTACAATGTCTCAATTGGGTTATATTATGTTAGCTCTAGGTATAGGTTCTTATCGAGCTGCTTTATTCCATTTGATCACTCATGCCTATTCAAAAGCTTTATTGTTTTTGGGATCCGGATCTATTATTCATTCAATGGAACCTATTGTTGGATATTCACCAGATAAAAGTCAGAATATGGTTCTTATGGGTGGTTTAACAAGATATGTTCCAATTACAAGAACTACTTTTTTATTGGGTACACTTTCTCTTTGTGGTATTCCACCTCTTGCTTGTTTTTGGTCCAAAGATGACATTCTTAATGATAGTTGGTTGTATTCACCAATTTTCGCAGTAATAGCTTATTTCACAGCAGGATTAACCGCATTTTATATGTTTCGGGTATATTTACTTACCTTTGATGGGTATTTTCGCGCTCATTTTAAAAATTACAGTAGCACGAAAAATGGTTCGTTCTATTCCATATCTCTATGGGGAAAAGGAACTCCAAGAGGAGTCAATCCAAATTTACTTTTATCAACAATGAATAAAAAGGTTTCTTTTTTTGCAAAAGAAAGATCGAAAATTGATAATAATGTAAGAAATAGGATACGATACTTTAGTACTTACTTTGGAAATAAATACACTTCCATGTATCCTCACGAATCGGACAATACTATGCTATTTCCTCTTCTTGTATTAGTACTATTTACTTTGTTGGTTGGATCAATAGGAA